TAATCGATTATTAATATTTTTTCTTTTTCTTTTTTTCCTACTAGTAAGAGTATTTCTATTTCTTGAAATTTTGGTAGAATGTTAGGTATAGTTGTTTTTTTTCAGATTGTTACTGGTTTGTTTTTGTCTTTTTATTATGTTCCTGGTTATGGTGCTTTTGATAGTATTCAATATATTATATATGATGTAAATTATGGTTGGGTTTTTCGTATTTTTCATTTTAATGGTGCTAGTTTGTTTTTTATTTTTATATATCTTCATTTTTTTAAAGGTTTATTTTTTTCTAGATATCGTTTGAATTTTGTTTGAAATACTGGTTTGTTGATTTTGCTTTTGGTTATAGTTGAGGCTTTTATGGGTTATGTTTTGGTTTGGTCTCAAATGTCTTTTTGAGCTTGTGTTGTGATTACTAGTCTTTTAAGTGTTTTACCTTATTTTGGTTTAAGTTTAGTTGTTTGAATTTGGGGTGGTTTTAATGTTGTTTTTAATACTTTAAAGTTTTTTTTTGTCTTTCATTTTTTAATTCCTTGATTAATTTTGGTTTTTGTTTTGTTTCATTTGTTTTTTTTACATAAGACTGGTAGAACTTCTTTTCTTGGTTGTCATGGTGATTATGATAAGGTTTCATTTTATCCTTATTTTTTATTGAAAGATTTGTATAATGTTTTTTTTTTTTTGTGTTTTTTTTTTTTTGTTTTTTCCTATCCTTATTTTTTAGGTGATTGTGAGATGTTTGTTGAGGCTAATTCTATGATATCTCCTGTTCATATTGTTCCTGAGTGGTATTTTTTGTTTGCTTATGCTATTTTACGTTCTATTCCTAATAAGTTTTTAGGTGTTTTTGCTTTGTTTTTTAGTATTTTAATTTTTTTTTTTTTTTCTTTTTTTAAGAATTATTTACCTGTTTTGTTTAGTTTGAATAAGTTTTTAGTTGTTATTTTTATTTTAGTTGTTATTTTACTAAGTTGATTAGGTCAATGTCATGTAGAAGATCCTTTTATTTTTTTAGGTATATTTTTTTCTATTTTTTATTTTGTTGTTGTTTTTTTGATTTTCTTTAACTATTATTTTTCTTATTATTTGTTTGTTTAGGATTTTTTAGTTGTGATTTATTTTTAAGGTTTAGTATATATGAGTATGTTTAGCTGTTAACTAATTGGATTAACCTTAGTTTTTTTTTTTTGCTGTTTTTTAATGGTTATTTTTGTTTTTTTTGTTGTTTTTTTTGTTGTTTTGTTTTTGTTTTTTTTTTTGTTGTTGTTTTGTTTTTGTTTTAATTATTTAAATTCTTGTTATAGAAAGGTTACTTCTTTTGATAGGGGTTTTTGTAGTGTTGGTTTAATTAATAATTCTTTTAGAATTCATTTTTTTGTTATTTTACTTATTTTTGTTGTTTTTGATTTAGAGTTAGTTATGTTTTTAGGTGTTATTTTTTCTTTTTCTAGTTCTTTATTTGTTTTTTTGTCTTTGTTTTTTTTTGTTGTTTTAGGTTTTTATGTTGAGTGATATTTTGGTAAAATTGTTTGATTTGTTTAGTTTTTTTTACTATAAGAATGTGTTTATATTTTTATTTATTATTTATTTTTAGAATAATTTATTGGTTTTTTTCGTTTTTTTATTTATTTTGTTAAGTGGTTTGAGAGTTCAAATCATAAAGATATTGGTACTTTGTATTTGATTTTTGGTTTGTTTTCTGGGATGATTGGTTCTAGTTTGTCTATGATTATTCGTTTTGAGTTGAGTAAGCCTGGTTTTTTTTTAGGTGATGGTCAATTGTACAATTCTATTTTAACTTCTCATGCTATTTTGATGATTTTTTTCATAGTTATACCTAGTATAATTGGTGGTTTTGGTAATTGAATGGTTCCTTTAATATTAGGTGCTCCTGATATAAGTTTTCCTCGTTTGAATAATTTAAGTTTCTGGTTGTTGGTTACTTCTTTATTTTTGATTTTAATGTCTTGTTTTGTTGATAGTGGTTGTGGTACTAGTTGAACTGTTTATCCTCCTTTGTCTACTGATTATCATCCTGGTAGAAGTGTTGATTTGGCTATTTTTAGTTTGCATTGTGCTGGTATTAGTTCTATTTTAGGTTCGATTAATTTTATTTGTACTATTGTTAATTTACGTAGTTCTTCTGTTACTTTAGATCATATGAGTTTATTTGTCTGGACTGTTTTTGTTACTGTTTTTCTTCTTGTTTTATCTTTACCTGTTTTAGCTGGTGCTATTACTATGTTAATTATAGATCGTAATTTTAATACTTCTTTTTTTGATCCTAGTTCTGGTGGTAATCCTTTGATTTATCAACATTTGTTTTGATTTTTTGGTCATCCTGAGGTTTATATCTTGATTTTGCCTGCTTTTGGAATTATTAGTCAAAGTATTTTATATTTGACTGGTAAAAAAGAGGTTTTTGGTGTTCTAGGTATGATTTATGCTATTATTAGCATTGGTTTAATTGGTTGTGTAGTTTGGGCTCATCATATATATACTGTTGGTATGGATTTAGATTCTCGTGCTTATTTTACTGCTGCTACTATGATTATTGCTGTTCCTACTGGTATTAAGGTTTTTAGTTGATTAGCTACTTTGTTTGGTTCTGTTGTTGTTTTTAATCCTATTGTTTTGTGAGTTTGTGGTTTTATTTTTTTGTTTACTATTGGTGGTATGACTGGTGTAATGTTGTCTAATTCTAGAATTGATATTATCTTACATGATACATATTATGTTGTTAGTCATTTTCACTATGTTTTGAGTTTAGGTGCTGTTTTTGGTTTGTTTGCTGGTTTGTGTTTGTGATGGTCTTATATTACTGGTTTTGTTTATGATAAGTTAATGATAAGTGTTGTTTTTGTTATGTTTTTTTTTGGTGTTAATTTAACTTTTTTTCCTTTACATTTTGCTGGTTTAGGTGGTTTTCCTCGTAAGTATGTTGATTATCCTGATGTTTTTTCTTTTTGAAATGTTATTTCTTCTTATGGTTCTGTTTTAAGTATGTTTTCTTTATTTTTGTTTTTGTTTGTTCTTTATGATAGTTTTTTGAGTTATCGTTTATTATTATTAGATTATTTTATAAATAATTCTCCTGAATTGGTTTATTTATATAATTTTTCTCATAGTTTTAAATCAGATGTTTATTTTTCTATTGGTTTTTAATTTTTAAGGTTTTTATTTTTGTGATTTTTTAATTTAAAGAATGTTTTTCTAGGGTTCCCCCTGGGGGGGGGGAAGCGGAGAAAAAAACACTTATATATTTTATTGGTTTTTTATTTTATTAGTTATTTTTTAATAGCTTATTTACATTTGTTGAATTAACATAAACATTGGAAAATGTTTATGTTATAGAAAATAATTTCTATTATAAAATTATTATTTTAAATATATTTATGTTAAGTTATTATTAACATAAATATATGTTTATATAGTCTCTTAGTATAAGGTAAGTATTTTCGACTTCCAATCGAAGGGTTTTAGAGATTAATCGGTTTGATTATGTCCGCAGTCGTGTTAAGATGATACTATATAGTTTTTATTTATTCAAATGGACAATTATTAATAATCCTGGCAGTTTATTGTTCGTAGATACTATGTACCAGCATAATCGGATATACCTAGTGAACTTAAACTCTAAATGCGTTTAAGCCTTAATTCAAAAAATTGAACAATTTTTAGGACTAATTGGTAGAATAAGTAGTCTTTTTTTGTTTTTGTTTGGTTTATAAGATTGGTTAAATATTTTGAAAAAATGACCTGGATTAGTACCCAGTTAATCCAAATTAAGAATTTTGCGGGAGTAAAGTTGTATTTAAACCGGAAGAATATTGGGAGACTTTCTAATTATCTTTGGAGCTTGAGTAGTAATAGAGAACCCTCTTTTTCAGCTTGAATTTTTGTTACATGTATGATCGTTTTTGTTTTCAATAAGAGTTGACATTAAAATTCCTATTTTTGGTTTAATTAATAAAACAGATAAATACCTGGATTATGTTTAAGTTTTTAATTTGGGCTACATTATTTTATGATGTGGATTATATTGAGAGATTGATATATGAAAATGGAAAAGACAGTAAAATGATTTTAATGGTTATTTGAAGAATTAAAGGAAGTGGTACAAATCATCCATCAATTGCCCACAGGGGAGTAAGTTGTAGTATAGTAGGTGTAGGGTAACCTGTACCTAGGAGCTGTTTAGTTTAATTTAAAATATTTAGTTGTGGTCTAAAGGATGAAATAGCTTAAGTGTTAAATAGATTTTTACTATATTAAGTTGCGGTCTTAAGAGAATTTACACTTTCAGTGATTAGTTTAATTAAAAATATAATATTTGGAATATTAAGATTTTATTACTGATAAATAAGAGTTTAGTTTATTTAAAATGTTGGACTGTAAATCCAAAGAATTTAATTCTTGATTGCTTTTAGTTTTTTTGATTTTTTTCTTTTTTTTTTTGTTTTGTCTTTTGTTTTTTTGGTTAATTTTTCTTTGTTGGGTTCTTTTTTTGATTCTTTTCGTTGTTTTATAGTTAAGCTTTTTGGCTTTGATGTTCGTTTTTCTCAGAGTTATATTTTTGTTTCTTATTTGTTTATTTTTATGATTTTAAATTGTTTTTTTGGTTATTTTAGTTATTCTTCATGTTTTTTAGGTGTTTTTGAGTTTACTTTTTTTTTTTGTTTTGTTTGTTGGTTATCAACTTTTATAAATTTTATTAGTAGTGATTCTTTTTTTGTTTATATGTGTAAACCTGGTGATGGTTATTTTAAGACTTTTTTTTTTTGTTTTGTTGAGTTAGTTAGTGAATTTAGTCGCCCTATTGCTTTAACTTTGCGTTTAACTGTTAATATTTTAGTTGGTCATTTATTTGTCGGTTTTATTTATTCTTTGTCTTCTTATTTAGGTTTTTTTTGTATTTCTTTTATGTTTATTGCTTTTTTAATTGAGTCTTTTGTTTTTTTTATTCAAAGTTATGTTTTTTGTCGTTTGATTTATCTGTATTTGAATGAGTAATTTTATAGATTTAGTATAATTTTATTATGTTAAGTTTAGGTCTTAAAGATTAAAATCTATTGTTTTAAGTTTTTTTCAGGGTTATTCCTTTGGTTTTTGTAATAGTTTGTTTAGTAGTTATGTTGATTGGTTTCATAATTTTAGTTGTAGTTTATTGTTTGGTGTTTTAGTTTTTGTTGTTTTTATTTTTTTATATATTCTTTTTAATTCTTTTTATTTTAAGTCTAAAATTGATTATCATTTTGGTGAGTTTATGTGTAGTTTGTTTCCTACTTTAATTTTGTTATTTCAAATGTTTCCTTCTTTAGGAATTTTATATTATTATGGTTTAATGAATATTGATAGTAGTTTGACTATTAAGGTTACTGGTCATCAGTGATATTGGAATTATAATTATAGTGATATTGGTTTATGTTTTGATTCTTATATAAAAAGTATTGATTCTTTGTTGTTAGGTGAATATCGTCTTTTAGAGGTTGATAATCGTTGTATTGTTCCTTGTGATGTTAATGTTCGTTTTTGTGTTACTTCTGCTGATGTAATTCATTCTTGATCTTTACCTTGTTTTTCTATTAAAGCTGATGCTATGAGTGGTATTTTAAGTGTTGTTAATTATAGCTTTCCTATGGTTGGTGTTTTTTATGGTCAATGTTCTGAAATTTGTGGTGCTAATCATAGTTTTATACCTATTTGTGTTGAGGTTACAACTGTTGATTGTTTTATTTCTTGAATTTATAGTATAGTTGGTTTTTAGTTTATATCTTTTTAGTTTATTTTTAAAATATGATTTTGAAGCAGTCAAGAATAAAAAGATGAGCTAGTTATCTTAAGTTTAAAGAGTTAGGCTTTTAACCTATTTATGGTTTTTACCACTAGTTAACAGGTTTAAGTTAAGTTTAAACTATTGGTTTTCAAAACCAAAAATTTATATCTGTTGTTTTTTGGATTTTGTTTTCTTTTTTATTTTTTTTTGATAGTTATTTATTTTTGTTTTTTTGTTTTGTCTTTTGTTTTTTTGGTTTTAATTGTTTTAGTTGGTTAGGTACTTTTTTTTTTTTTGATAATTATTTTTATGTTTCTCTGATTTTTATGTCTTTATATATTTATGGTTTGATTATTTTTAGTGAAGGTAATCGTACCTTGGTTTATTTAACTCAGTTTTTAATTTTGATTTCTATTTTTTTTTTTTTGTCTTCTAATTTTTTTTTAGTTTATGTTTTTTTTGAGATTTCTTTGTTTCCTATTTTGGTTATGATTATTTCTTTTGGTTATCAAATTGAGAAATTGAATTCTTTTTTTTATTTGGTTTTTTATTCTTGTTTTTGTTCTTTTCCTTTTTTATTTATTTATTTTATAAGTAATTTTGATTTTTCTATTTCTTATTTTGATTTTGTAATATCTTGAGAAATGACTTTTATTTTGAGTTTAACTTTTATAATGAAGTTTCCTGTTTATTTTTTACATTTGTGGTTACCTAAGGCTCATGTTGAAGCTCCAACTACTGCTAGTGTTCTTTTAGCTGGTTTGTTGTTGAAGTTTGGTTCTTTAGGTTTTTTTCGTATTTTGAATTCTTTGAGTTATTGTCATTTAAATTATTGGTTTTTTTTTGCTTTTATTGGTATAATTTTTTCTTCTTTTAGTTGTATTTTTCAGAGTGATGTTAAATCTTTGGTTGCTTATTCTTCAATTTGTCATATAAGTTTTATTCTTTTTTCTTTTTTAATGATTAGGTTGTCATCTAGTACTATAAGATTTGTTATAATAATTGCTCATGGTTATAGTTCTTCGTTGATATTTTATTTTATTGGTGAGTTTTATAAATTGGTTAATAGTCGTATGATTTATTATTTTAATAGTTTTATGGTTTCTAGTATGATGGCTTCTTTTTTTTTTTCTGTTTCTTTTATTTGTAATGCTTCTTTACCCCCTACTTTAGCTTTTTTTTCTGAGTTTGGGATTGTTTCTATGATTTATAATTTGTTTAGTTATATGCTTTATGGTTTACTTATTTATTTTATGTTTTCTTTTTATTATTGTATTTATTTGATTATTAATTCTTTGATGGGTTTGAATTATATTGATTTTTTAAGTTGGGGGTTTTATGTTTCTTTTTTTATATTGTTTAGTTGTTTTAATGTTTTTTGATTTACTGTTTTTTTTTAGACAATTTTAGTTTAAATAGAATATTTGTTTTTGGATCAAAAGGTTGAAAATTGTTGGCAAAATATACATAGGTCTTCTAAACCTTTTTTGGATTAATTATCCTTTTGCTTTGGGTTTATTTAATTCGGTTTTTTTTTTTTTTGAGATGGTTTTTTTTTCATTTTAATTATTTTTGTTATTTATATATTAGTATTGCATACTATTTTGGGAAAATTATATTTATATATAAAATAGAAAGAATTGGTAAAAGTTTATTTTTGTTTTATTTTTACAGAAGAAAATATAAATAAATTGGTGTTGAAATATCGTCTATTCTTATATCTGTTTTTTTTTTATATACTAGAAAATTGTATGTGAAATTTTTAAATTTTAGATTCTTTTATAATATGGATTAAAAGTGTCCGTGTTTTCGGTGTTACAACCGTTATCTTTTAGTTTTTATCTTTTATTTATTTTTAAATAAGGGATTTTTTCTCAAAAAAAAAAGAGAAAGGGGGATTTTTTTTTTGGGAAAAATATACATTTATGTATTATTTATTGTATTTTTTTTTTATAAGACATTATAAAATAAATTATCCAGAAATTAGTAAATATTTTAAATAATATTTTTATTTTGAATATAATTAGAGAACTCGTAATCAAGATCAAATGTTTTTTAAAGACTTAGGGTTTAAATTAAACCTGGCTTCTGCCCTATGTATTTTTATAAATGGCAGTCTTAGCGTGAGGACATTAAGGTAGCAAAATGATTTGTTTCTTTATTGGATTCCAGTATGAATGAAGTTTTGGTTGGTGTTTTTCTTTTTTTTTTTTGAATTTAATTTATATATAAAAAAATATATATATAATATAACAAAGATAAGTCTTCGGAAATTTTATTTTTAATTAATTTATTTTTAATTAAAAATTTTTCTAGGGAAGAAATATTATATAATTTTTTTTTTCTAATATTAATTAAAAAAATTACTTCGGAGTTAACAGGAAATCAAGCTTTATATAGTTCTTATATTAGTGGTTAGTTTTACATCGATGTTGTATTCCTATAGGCCAAGGAAGAAGAAGATTTGGTTTTTGAGACTGTTCTTCTTTTATTAAATAGGACGTGATATTAGTTTAATTCATCGTGAGATAGAATTGCTTATCTTGTGTATTATTTTTTTTTTTTGTAGTATAGTACGAAAGGAGTTATGTTAATGTTTTAAACGTTTTAATTATTTTTAAAGTTTTAGTATAATTTTAGTATTTCTCATTGTCGATGAGATGGTTGATAACTTTATTATCAAATTAGTAAAATTTATTATATGGTCTTGATGTGGCTGGGTTTTCCTTTTGGAAATTTGATAGATTATTTAATTTTTTTTTATTTTTTGTTGGTTTTTTTTATTGTTTTTTTTGTTTTGCAGTCTATTGCTTTTGTTACTTTATATGAGCGTCATCTTCTTGGTTTAAGTCAGTCTCGTTTAGGTCCTTCAAAGGTAGTTTTTTGTGGTTTTTTTCAGGCTTTTGTGGATGGTTTTAAGTTGTTGTCTAAGGTTTTTATTTTTCCTTTTCACTCTTCTTCTTCTTTTTTTTTATTTGTACCTTTTTTTTATTTTGTTGTTATGTTTTTTGAGTGGATAGTTATTCCTTTTTTTTTTGATTTTTTTTCTTTTGAGTTTTCGGTTTTGTTTTTGTTTTGTATGGTTGGTTTTAGTGTTTATTTTATGATGTTTTCTGGTATTTTTTCTAAATCTAAATATTCTTTTATTGGTTCTTTACGTTCTAGTAGTCAAAGTATTTCTTATGAAATTTCTTTTTGTTTTATTTTTTTTTGTTTTATTTTGCATTTTGGTGTTTTTAGTTTTGTTTGTGATTTTTTTAGTTTTAGTGTTTTTGTTTTGTTTTTTCTTTTTTTGATTATAGTTATTGGTGAGTTAAATCGTGCTCCTTTTGATTTTTCTGAAGGTGAGAGAGAATTGGTTAGTGGTTTTAATATTGAGTATTCTAGTATTGCTTTTGTTTTTTTATTTTTGAGTGAGTATGGTGTTTTGATTTTTTTTAGTGTTTTGTTTTCTTTTATGTTTTTTGGTGGTTATCTTTTTTTTTCTTTTTTGTTTTTTTCTTTGTTGGTTTTTATTCGTAGTTCTTTTCCTCGTTATCGTTATGATTTGATGATAGATTTTTTTTGAAAGATTTTTTTACCTGTTTCTATTTTTTTGTTTCTTTTTTTTTTTCTTGTTTATTTTTGGATCTTTAGTATAAATTAGTATGTTTGATTGCAAATCGATAGGTTTAAGATCTTATTTTTTATGTTTATTCTTTGTGTTTTTTTTTTCTTTTTTTGTGTTTTTTTATTTTTTTTTTTCCTTTTTTTAATTTGTCTTTTTTTCTTTTTGATTTTAGTTTTTTGAGTTTAAAGTTGAGTTTTTTTTTATCTAATTTGCTTTTTTCTTTTGTTTTGTTAGTTATTTCTTTAAGTGTTTTACTTTATAGTTGTTATTATATAAATGGTGAATTAAATTTTTTTTATTATATTTTTGTTTTGTTGATTTTTATTTTTAGTATATTTCTTTTGTTGTTTGGTAATAGTATTTTTGGTATGTTAATTGGTTGGGATCTTTTAGGTATTACTAGTTTTTTTTTGGTTTTATTTTATAATAATTGAGATAGTTGTAGTGGTGCTATAAATACTATTATAACTAATCGTTTGGGTGATTTTTTTTTCTTTCTTTTTTTTTCTTTGGCTTTTTTTAATTGTTATTTTTTTTTTAGTTATTCTTATGTTGTTTATAGTGTTTTTTTTTTTTTGATTTTGGTTTCTTTTACTAAAAGTGCTCAGTTTCCTTTTAGTGGTTGATTACCTAAGGCTATAAGTGCTCCTACTCCTGTTAGTTCTTTAGTACATAGTAGTACTTTGGTTACTGCTGGTTTAGTTGTTTTGTTTAATTTTAATATAGTTATTATAACCAAAGATATGATGATTTTTTTTTTTATTTTTGGTTTGTTTACTATGTTTTTTAGTAGTGTTTTGGCTTTATTTGAGAGTGATTTGAAGAAAGTTGTTGCTTTGAGTACTTTATCTCAAATAGGTTTTTCTTTTTTTGTTTTGGGTATTGGTTTAAATTTCTTGGGTTTGGTTCATTTGTTAAGTCATGCTTTGTTTAAGAGTTGTTTGTTTATACAGATTGGTTATATTATTTATTGTTCTATAGGTCAACAAGATGGTCGTTCTTATAGTAATGTTGGTAATTTGCCTTTGTTTATGCAGTTACAGGTTTTATGTTCTTTGTTTTGTCTTTGTGGTTTGTTTTTTGTTAGTGGTGGTGTTTCTAAGGATTTGGTTTTGGGTTTTTTTTTCTCTAATTCTTTTTGTTTTTTTTCTTCTTTGTTTTTTTTTGTTTCTGTGTTTTTAACTTTTTGTTATAGTTATCGTTTATGGTGTAGTTTTTTTAATTCTTTTTGTAGTTCTTTTATCTATTATAGTGGTAGTTTAATTTTTAATTTTTTAAGTGTTTTTTTATTTTTTTTTTCTGTTTTTTTTGTTTGGTGAATTAATTTTAATTTTTTTTGTATTCCTGTTTTTTTTTTGTATTTTGATTTTTGGTTTTTTTATTTTTTTTTAATTATGTTTTTTTTTTTTTTTTGTTTTTGTTTTAATTTTGTTTTTGATTTTGTTCGTTATAAATTTGTTTTTGATTTTATTCCTTCTTTTATTGTTCGTTTTTTACCTAATTTGAAGTTTTTTGATATGTTTTTGAATTCTTTAAATTTTAAATTTTTTGGTTTTTTTAGTGTTTTAAGATTGGATTTTTCTTTTATATTTAAATTTTTTTTTAATCCTGTTATTTTTTTTGTATTTTTTATGTTTATTTTTTTGTAGTGTTTTTTTAAATGCTTATTAATTATTTTTTTTTTCTTTCTTTGTTTATGTTTTTTTTTAAGAGGAATCGTTTGATTTTTATTATTATTTCTTTTGAGTTTTTTGTTATTTCTTTTTTTTTTTTTTATTGTTTTTTTTTGTCATATATATATATATATATAATGATTTGTTTTATGGTTATATGTAGTGTTTTAGGTTTGGTTTTATTTGTTTTTTTGATTGGTAATTATGGTAAGGATTATGTTTTGTTTTGAGATATTAGTATAAATGAGTATGTCTTTTTTTCGCAAAGGTGGTTATATATCTTAAGGGGGTTATTTTAATTTTGAATATTTGTTTTGCAAACAAAAGGTTTTTCTCTCTAATTTTTCATAATTTTCATGTTTTATCTTGTTCTTCTTATCCTTTTTTGGTTTTTATTTGTAGTCTTTCTCTTTGTAGTTCTTTAGTTGTTTGGTTTAAGTTTGGTATTTTTTTTGGTGTTTTTTTTTCTTTTTTTGTTCTTTTTTATGTTTCTTTTTTATGGTTTAAAGATATTTGTATAGAAGGTATGTCTGGTTATCATAACTTTTATGTTATAGATGGTTTTAAATTAGGTATGATTCTTTTTTTGTTTAGTGAGTTTATATTTTTTTTTGGTGTTTTTTGGGTTTTTTTTGATTCTTGTTTGGTTCCTGTTCAGGATTTAGGTATGAGTTGAAATTCTTTTGGTATTTCTTTTGTTAATCCTTTTGGATTACCTTTATTGAATACTATTATTCTTTTAAGAAGTGGTGTGACTATTACTTGGTTTCATTATCATTTTCTTTCTAATAGAAGTTGTTTGTTTAGTTTCTTGTTGACTATTTTTTTTGCTTTTTTGTTTCTTTTTTTTCAGTTTTTTGAGTATTATACTTCTAGTTTTTCTATTTCTGATGGTATTCAAGGTAGAATTTTTTATTTTTCGACTGGTTTTCATGGTTTACATGTTTTTTTTGGGATATTGTTTTTGATTTTTAATTTTTTTCGTGTTTTTTTTTATCATTTGAATTTTTATCATCATTTAAGTTTGGAGTTTAGTATTATTTATTGACATTTTGTTGATGTTGTTTGGCTTTTTTTATTTGTTTTTGTTTATTGGTGGGGTTTTTGCTATTTTAGTATATTTTAGTATGTTTGACTTGTAATCAATTGGATTAAATAGCTTTAGAATTTTAGTTTAATTTTAGAATGTTTCACTTACAATGGAATGGTTGAAATTCTTATTAATAAGTTTTTTTGTTCTTTTTTTGTTTATCTTTTTTGAGGTTTTGGTTTATTTGCATTTTTTTTAAATTTAATTTATTTTTTATATAGAGCTTTTTTTTATTTTGATTTTAGTTGTTTATATTTAAAAGAAGATTTGGGTGTATATGCTGCTGGTTTGTTTGGTAGTGTATTTCCTTGTGTTTATTGTATAGATAATTCGTCGGTTGGTTTTTCTGGTTCTACTCCTACTCCTAGTTTTATAGGTTCTGCTTCTCCTAGTTCGATTGGTAATTTTATTTTTCCTAGTTCTGATGTTAGTTCAATGAATATAGATTGTATTGATGTTGTTCCTCATGGTGATAATAATAGTAGTTTGTTATCTGATATTGGTAATGGTCTTGAAAATAGTGATAATTATGATAAAAATGGTCGTAAAATTCCTTGTAAATTGAATATTCCTATTGATCCTGTTAGTGGTGTTCATTCTTTTAGTTCTGGTAATTCTTATAGTGTAGAAGTTCCTGATTTTAGGAATTTTAATCCTGTAGATGCTTCTTCTATTCCTTCTACTTCTTCAGAAGTTATGGATTGTAATTCTTCTAGAAGTACATCTCCCATAGATATTTCTTCTGTTTCTACTGATTCTAAGTAAATTCCTGTTTTTTTATTTTTTTGCTTTTGTTTATGTTTTTACTTTTTTATTTTTATTTTTTCTTTTTTTTTTTCTGTTTTATATTTTTTCTTTTTTTTTTTTCTTTCATCATGTTTTTTCATTTCCTTTTTTTTTTATTTTAGGTTTATTTTTGTTTTTTGTTTTTCTTTCTATATTGTCTTTTTACTTTTGTTTTTTAATTTTTATTGTATTCTTTTGAGGATGTTGTTGTGCTTGTTTGTTATTGCTTTTTTTTTTGTTATTTTTTAGGTTGTTTTTGTTTTTGTTATTTTTTTTTTTTTTGTAAGCGTGCGGTTTTTTTGGGTAGTGCGCTTTTTTTTCTTTTTTTTTTTTTTTTCTCCCTTTTTTTTTTAATTTTGTGGAAAATTTTGTTGGTTTATTTTATATAATCAATTTTATAAAGTTTTTGTTTTAATGTTGATTTAGCATAATATAATGTTTTTGTTTTAAGCGCAAAGGATACAAAGTCAACTTAAGGTTTAGTATATATTTTAGTATGTTTAGCTGTTAACTAATTGGATTAACCTTAGTTTTTTTTTTTGAAAATTAAAAGTTTATTAGTTTTTATTTATTTTTATGTTTTAGTTGAAATTTTTAGGATTTTAATTTTATTTTGGAAATTCTTTAGTAATTTTTATTATTATTTCTTGGTATACTTTGATTTAATTTGTTTTTATAGTTTTTATTTTGATTAGTTGTTTTATTTTAGTGGATTTTGTGTTTCAATTAATTGTTTCTTAATTTTGTTTTGTTTTTGGGGTTTTTTAATTTGGTAATTTTATAATTTATTGAAATTTCATTTTTTATAATTTTATCTTTTAATTTTTCTTATTTTTTTGGAAACCTTAATATATAGAAAAAAAAAAAAATCAATCCCTCACTCCCCCTTTTTTTTTTTTTTTTTATTATGTTTTTGTTAAATTAATTTTGGGTATGATTCCTGATTGAAATCGGGATCGTATTTTTTCGGCTCTTAACAAGATAAGATAAATTAGTCTGACTGGTTCATACCCAGTATGTGGTTTTTATACCTTTTGTTGAAAATTTTTATTTTTAAATTGTCTTGAATTTTTTTATTTTTTTGTTTTATTTGTTTTATTTGTTTTTTAATTTTTTTATTATATTTTGGGTGTGTACTTTATTTTTAGTGATTAATTTATTTATTTATAATATATTAAGTATTATTTATAATTATTTTTATTTTTTTTATTTCTTTTTTTTTTTGATTTTTTTTGCTTGTTCTTTTTAATTTTTATTTGGTTATTTTTTTTCCTTTTTATTTTGTTAAAAATTTTTTATAAAGGGATATTTTTGGTTGTTTTGGTTTTTTAAAAAAATTTTTATTTTTGTTTTTAGATTTTTTGTGTTATGTTCTTTTTTTTTTTTTTTTTGAGTTTTTTATATATATTATCATCATTTTTTGATTTTTCTTGTTTTCTTTGTTTTTCTTGTTTTTTTTCTGTTGATCCTTTGTTTATAAGTTTTTTGATGTTTGGTTATTTTTTATATTGTTGTGATTATGATGATTGTAATTTTCCTTTTTCTTCTTCTTCTTCTGGTACTGTTTCTTCTCTTCGTTCTAATAGTTTTGGTAAAAAAACTTCTTCTATAAATTCCTGGTGTTATAAATATTTTTTTTTTAGTTATTTTAGATTTCTTTCATATAAAAAAAAATCTAAAAAATAAAATTTTCCTCTAAAAAAAAAAAAATGTTTTGATTTTGTTTTGTTTTTGATTTTTTTTAATTATTATTTTTCTTATTATCTATTTGTTTAGGATTTTTTTTTATATTTTAATGTTTTGAGTTTATATGTTTTAGTTAGCTGTTAACTATTGTTAACACCTTAGTTTTTTTTTTGAGAATTTTAATGTTTTAATTTTTTATTTATTTTTTTGTTTTGTTTTATATTTATCTTTTTTTTTTGTGTTGTTTTGTATGTAATATTGTTGTTTGGTGGTCTGTTTTTTTTATTATAACTTTTGTTTTTTTGTTTTTAAACAAGTTTTATTCTTTTTCTTTTTATTTTTCAATTAATTATTTTATTGTTCAGGAGTTTTTTGGTTTTTGTTTTTTGATTTTAAATTTTTATTTTTTACATTTTTTTTTTTTGTTGTGTATATGTGCTATTCCTCCTTTTCATTTTTGAATTTTTTCTGTTGTTAATTATTTAAATGGTTTTTCATTAATTTGGTTTTTTACTTTTCAGAAGTTACCTTTTATTCCTGTTTTGATAAATTTTTTTATTTTTGATTATTTATATATTTTATTTTTTGGTTATATTGTTTGTTTTTTACAGGTTTATTTTTTTAAAAATTTGAAAAGTATTCTTTCTGTAAGTTTGAGTGATTCTTTTAGTTGATTATTAATTATATGTTTTTTTGATTTTTTTTTTGGTTTTATTTTTATTTTATTTTATTTAGTTTTTTTTTTTTTTGTACTAGATGTTTATTATAATGATTTTGATTTTAATGTTGTTTTTTCTTTAATTATAATAAATATACCTTTAACTATTTCTTTTTTTGTTAAGGTTTTTTCTTTATTTAATTTGTTTTCTTTTTCTTCTTTTTTTTTATTTTTTGTTTTGTTGATTATATTTTTGTTTTTTTTAAGTATTAGTGTTTTTATTTTAAATTTTTCTGTTTATTTTTTTTTTAAGGGTTTTTCTTATTTTAAGTATTACTTTTTTGTTTCTTTTTTTTTTATTTTTATTTTTTTGTTCTAGTTTAAAATTTTTAGAATTTTAATTCTGTTTTAGAAATTCTTAATAATTTTGTTATTTTTTATAATTCAATTTTGGTTTTTACTTTTCTATTTTTTAGAAATCTTAAATGTTTAAGAAAAAAACAATCATCAACTCTTTTTTTTTTAAAAAAAATGTTTTTAATTGAAAATTTTTTGATTTTGGGTTATTAAAAATTCCTGACTTGAAATCGGGATTCGGATTTTTTCCATAACTCTGTAGATGTTCACTATTATGTGGTTTTTATACCTTTTGTGAAAATTTTGGTGATTAAAAACTTTTGTTTTTATTTATAATTTTAAATTGTTAATTTTTTTTTAGTATTATAAATTTAGTTTATTATTTTTTATTTTTTTTTGTTTTTGTCTTTTTTTTTTGGTTTTTTGAGTTTTTATTATTTTGATCCTTTAAAAAGTGGTATTTTTCTTGTTTTTTCTTGTTTGTTTTTTTGTTGTTATTTAAGTTTTTTTTGTAGTGTTTATTATTCTTTTTTTATTTCTTTGGTTTTTTTAAGTGGTGTTTTTGTTATTGTAGTTTATTTTTGTTCTTTGTCAAATTTTGGTTATTATAATTTTGGTTCTTTTTTTTTTTTTATTTTGTTTTTTTTTTTTTGTTTTAGTTGTTTTTTTTATTTTTTTTATTATGTTGGTTTTTTTGGTATGACTTATATTTTTAGTATAATTAATTTTTTTTTTTTTTATTATATTATTTTTTCTTTAATTTTTTTTATTTTTTTTGTTTCTTTTTTTTTGAATTTTAGTCGTGCTATTCGTTCTTTTTAGTTTTTTAAGGTGTTTTTATTTTTGTAATTTTTTATTTTTGTTCCTTTTTATTTTATTTATTTAAGTTATAAAAGGATATTTATAATCGTTTTTTTGATTTTTTGGTAAAAGTGTTATGGTTTTTATATGGTGTTTTTTGTTTTTTTGTTTTTCTTTCTTTTTTTGTTTTATTTTTTATGTATTTTTTTTCATTTAATTATCTTTATTTAGCTTCTGATTTTTCTTATTTTGATTATTTTGTTAATGTTTTAATTTCAAGTGGTTATAGTTTATTTTCTGTTGATTCTAATTCAGCTGGTTCTGGTTCTTCTTCTGTTTATCCTCCTACTACTATTAGTACTGATACTACTACTTCTACTTGAGATTCTAAGGTTCCTAATTCTCCTGATTTTGGAAATATTTCTCCTATTGATCCTGATGATGGTAAGAAACGTCCTATTGATAGTAATGTTTTTGAATTTCCTCCTCAAAAAAAATTTAAAAAAAATTAATCTCT